TGGTAAAGATACATGTACTTGATGTCCTGCCCAAGAAAGAGACCCAAGTCCTAGTAGCCCTGCCAAATGGTGATTCAACATAGATTCTACATCTTGGAACCAAGCCAATTTTGGCGCAGCTTTGTGATAATGAAACCAACCGGCAAAAAGCATTAAGGCTGCAAAGACCAATGCACCAATTGCAGTACAATAGAGTTGTAATTCACTAGTTATTCCAGATGCTCGCCAAAGCTGAAAAAAACCAGAGGTTATTTGTATTCCTCGGAAACCTCCGCCTACATCACCATTCAATATTTCTTGGCCTACTATTGGCCAAACTACCTGGGCACTAGGTCCAATGTGAGTTGGATCATTTAGCCATGCTTCATAATTGGAAAAACGAGCACCATGAAAATACATGCCACTCAGCCAAAGAAAGATAATGGAGAGTTGTCCGAAATGAGCACTAAATACTTTTCGGGAAATCTCCTCTAAATCACTAGTATGGCTATCGAAATCATGAGCATCAGCATGTAGGTTCCAGATCCAAGTAGTCGTATCAGGTCCCTTAGCTATTGTTCTTGAGAAATGACCGGGTTTTGCCCATTGCTCGAAAGAAGTTTTTACGGGATCCCTATCTACCAAAATTTTGACTTCTGGTTTCCGCGAACGAATAATCACTGAGTCCTCCTCTTTAATCATTGAGTCCTCCTCTTTCCGGACAACACATACAAAGAGACCCGCCAACATAAAAGATAATTAGTGAACTTCTGAGAGATGTTTATATTGAATTTCTTTCTCTTCTATCTCCCATCTATCTATTCTATATTTTCTTTAGTTATTCACTAGAACAATTATGATCCGGAAGTTAATCCGGGGCAAGTGTTCGGATCTATTATGACATAGCAGTAAGGCGCTCAACGGACCTTTTGAAAATCTTCAAAAACTTTTTATGGACTTTGAATTTTATGACGTTCAATAATTTTTTTGTCCAACCTATTGTATTCAGATTTCACTTAGAGGTTGCTAGATGGAATTAATTTCACTTTTTGTCTTTCTTGCATATCTTACATAGAAGATATTCTTATGTAATTAGAATAAATTTCAAATCACGTGAGCAGTTATTAGCATTACTCGGGAACCTATGGGTATTTCTATTTCGTTTTTAGTTTAGAAGGTCTCTTTATATTGGTTTGAATAGCCTAAAAAAATTTTCTACTATATCTACTTATCATTTATATCTACTTATCATTTATCTCTACGAAATCCCAGATAAAAGAAAACGATTTTAGAAGTCAGAAGAGATATAGTGAAATCTTTTGATTGGTTGTTCCTATAGAAATGATCTGTTTTATTTCACTGATTGGGACAACTCTAACAAATAAATATATTCAATATAGGTAGCATAAAAAGAATTTATTATATATTTCATTTAAATTCGAAATAGAGAAATAAATATAGATGGATTCTGTATCTCTTCTATATTCTTTAAAGAGAGACAATATAGAAGAGATACAGAATAAAATAATAATAAATTAGAATAGAAAAATAAACAGAGTGTTATTATTCAAAGCGCCCTGTGATCTTCAACCAATTCTGTGCTTCAATATAATTACCGGGGGTAAGGGCTATAGCTTGTTTCCAGTATTCAGCAGCTTGATCAAACCAAGATTCCGCAATTTCAGAATCTCCCTGGCGAGTGGCCTGTTCTCCGCGGTCGGAATAGGTGAAAAAATTCCTTTCCTTAGAACCGTACTTGAGAGTTTCCCGACTCATACGGCTCAACAGTCAATTCTTTTGATTCTTTTGATCTTCCATTTTTTTGGAATAAATCACAAGAAAATAGGTTAATTACATGAGTTTCAAACTTGATTTTGGATTAAAAAATAATTTTATCCTTTTTTATAGTTTTATCTTTTCTCCTACCTTCAGAAGAATAAAGCATCGCCATTCACACTCTTATTCTAATTCTAAGTTTCTGACAGGTAACTATCTCGATTTCATATATCATATATGAAAATATATGATATCTAAATTTCTATAGAATCTTTGAGAAAGACTTTTCTTCATAAGAAAAGACTTACTATCTTTGGGATCTGATACTACACCGCTGCTCAAAAGCTTAGGGGATCCACTTTATTACATAAGTTGATTCCTAACTCTTCTATCATGATAGAAGTAAGCAGTTCTTGTTGTATCGGTCAAAACCCTTGTTAATTGATCTTTACGGTGCTTCCTCTGTCAATTAGATCGTTTATCCATAGAAAAAAAGTATCTAGGCATATATTTCTTCATATTTCTACTTCTATGAAGTTTCTTTCTTTGCTACAGCTGATAAAAATCGTTGTTTCGAACGATATATATGTAGAAAGCCTATTTTATTTTTTTCTATTCTATATTGGAGATAGTCGCACGTAATGACAGATCACGGCCATATTGTTAAAAGCTTGGGGTAAGAACGGGTTTCGTTCGAGTGCTCGAAAATAGTATTCCAAAGCTTTCGTATGTTCTCCGTTACTTG